AATAGGTACGAGTATCCATATGATCCCATACACTTCTTTTAAGGATTCCAATCTGGAAAAAGAATTGATAGCTTGTATTTCTGTTGTATCAATTATCATTTCAACGATCAACTTCTCCCATAATGATATCTATGCTACCTAGTATCGTCATAATATCAGCCAATTTCATTCTTTTAACTAACTGAGGAAGAATTTGCAAGTTGATAAAACCCGGTGGTCGAATTTTCCATCTCCAAGGAAAAACACTCCGATCTCCTATCAGAAAAATTCCCAATTCTCCTTTTGGTGCTTCGACTCTTACATAAAGTTCTTGCTTAGACAATTCAAAAGTTGGAGAAGGTTTTTTACTAATAAATCGATAGTCAAAATCATTCCATTCAGGGTCTTTTATTCTACCAAAGCGTCGAATTTCTAAATTCTCATAGGGTCCCCCTGGAATTCCTTCCAGAGCCTGTTGGATAATTTTTATGGATTCTGTCATTTCACTGATTCGTACTAAATACCGAGCTAATGAATCCCCTTCTTTTTGCCATTGAATCTCCCAATCAAATTCGTCGTAAGACTCATAACGATCAATTTTACGAAGATCCCACTGTATTCCGGAAGCTCGTAGCATTGGGCCCGATAAACCCCAATTTAGTGCTTCTTCTGCGCCAATAATGCCTACGCCTTCAACTCGTTCTAAAAAAATAGGATTCCGCGTAATAAGCTTTTGATATTCAGCAACCCCGGTTAAAAAATAATCGCAAAAATCCAAACATTTATCTATCCAGCCATGAGGTAGATCAGCAGCTACTCCTCCGATACGAAAATAATTATGCATCATGCGCATACCGGTAGCAGCTTCGAACAAGTCATATATTAACTCTCGTTCTCGAAAAATATAGAAGAAAGGGGTCTGTGCCCCAATATCTGCCATAAAAGGGCCAAGCCATAACAAATGAGAAGCGATACGACTTAACTCCAACATAATAGCTCTGATATAGCTAGCCCTTTTAGGTACTTGAATATTGCCTAGCTGTTCGGGTCCATTTACGGTTATTGCTTCTGTGAACATAGTAGCTAAATAATCCCAACGCGTTACATAAGGCAAATATTGTATAATTGTTCGATTTTCCGCAATTTTCTCCATCCCTCTATGTAAATAACCCAGTATTGGTTCACAATCAATAACATTTTCACCATCGAGAGTAACAATCAGTCGAAGAACACCATGCATTGATGGGTGGTGAGGGCCCATATTGACTATCATGAGGTCTTTTCTTGTAGTTGGTGCAATCATAAGTTTTTTCCCGAGTCGTTCTTCCATGCATTGCTGAAAGTAAAAAGAAGTTCATCAAAATTTAAACGACTAAGCTCAAATGGTATCACGCTTCAAATTAACGAGTTTTTATCTCTCGAATATTTAACTCACTAATTAATTCTTTATAGCGTCTTCTATTTTTTTTTGACAAATAGGTCAGCAGTCGTTGGCGTTTTCCCAAAATTTTCCGCAAACCTCTCTGGGATGAAGAGTCTTTTTTGTGCAATTCCAAATGTGAAGTAAGTCTTCTTATCTTAGTGGTAAAACTGAATACTTGAAATTCAATAGACCCTCTGTTTTCTTCGTTTTCTTTTTGAGAAATAACCGAAATGAATGAATTTGTTACCATAAAAAATCCCCTTTCCCTTTTTACAGATATGGATTTTATTGATCAATAATAATAATGCCATTAATTGGAATCTGGTATATACAATAATCTAATCCAAATTTTTTTATGAACTCCTAATTTTCTGAATTCAAATCAATTAATCCAATTTCTAATTGGATTTAGATAGGGATAGAAAAGGATTGGTACATTTTCGCATCGAAGAATTTAGACCTAAAACAAAGAAGGTTCTGTTGATTCATTTCGAGATCTAATCGAGACATTATTCATTTCCTATTGGATATTAGAATGAAATGTGAGACAAGACATGTGATCTATGTATTTGTTTGCTTTGATATACCCTATTATATATATAGGGTATAGAATATATAGAAAAAATATATTATCCACGAAATGTCAAAATTTCAATCGTGGATACAGATGTATTCTTAACATACTGAAACGACTGCCATTATTGGTATCAAACCAATAACGATTCATACAAGCTAAATCCTCTAATCGATAATTAGGCCAAAGAAAGAGCTTTAATTTCATTAATTGATTTTTCTCTCTATCAAAATGGTTACTGTCATGCGAAACTTGGCTGCTGTCTTTTACGTCCTTTGCATTCCAAAATACTGGATTTCTATCTTCACCATTTCTATTCTTTGAATTAAAACAACTTAGAATTTTCAACTTTCTACGACGTCTAAACGAGAAAATATTTTCAGGAACAACCAAATCCAAATGATTTTTGTCTCTATTTTCAGTTATTCTTTGGTGTGATGAAATAGTTTCATCAAAATTCTTCTTAGAAACATATCTTTGTTCTTGGTATTTTTGATTAGTTTGGTGCTTACTCTTATGAACCAATGAAATACCTATGGTTTGATACATAATAAATTGTGCATCGTTTTTTCCAAACAGACGAATGGGTTCTATAATCAATATTCCCTTTTTCATCAATTGGTTAAGAGTTAAATTCTTCTCAATCAGCATTATATCCAAACTCATTTCTCTATTTTGAATTGAGGCTATAGTAATTTGGGTTGGATCTATCAGTCTAAGCAGGAGACAATATACCTTCACATTATTGATCAGTCTTTGATTCAAAGTATCGTCCCATCTCAATTGAAAAAGCAAATAACGTTTCAGGAAGAAATCTAGTTCTGCTCTCGCGCTGCTTTTGTATTGTTTTTTCTTTTTCCCCTTTTTCATGTCTGATCTTGCATAATTTTCTTCACTATCTTTTTGTTGTGAGAGAACGGATCCAAGATTTCCTGGACTTGTGGGTTCTTTTTCTCCTTGATTTTCATGCTTTTTATTCAATGGTATCAAAAAACTTCCTTTTTGCTTTTGATTTATTTTTTTATTTTCACTACTATTTTCATTTTTATTCAAATTTGAAAGAAGTAATTTACTTGGTATAAACCAAGGTTTGCTTTTATATGCATTATAAAGTAACACAAATTCTGGGAAGAACCAAGGTTCCAAATTCGCTATGCGACACTTTAGCATTTTTTCATTCATTCCCATCCAATCAAAAAATACTTTGTCGGAGTTTGGTGGATTGATTTCTGGAATCATAAGGTAAAAAAGATCTTTTTTAGGAATTATTTGAGTATTTTGATTCCCATTGCTGACCCAGGCCTCAATATCGCCTTTTTGTTTAAGATCAAAATTGAGAATGTTCCAATCAAAATATTTTCTATCGACCGTTTTTTCCATATATAGAATATGGACCTTTCCTAGATAATTATCGATAGGGATGTTCCTCAGTATATTTTCTTTATGCGTGTTATAAGAAATCTCTTGCTTCTTACGTCCTTGAAACGGAGATCTATAAAAAAAGTATTCCGTTTTATTTTCATAATTAAGAAATTTATATGATAAAAGATCATATTTATAGTATTTTTGCAAATTCTCTTTTCTTTTTTGATTAGATAATGAATATACTTCAATTTGTTTTTGTTTTTTGAAATCAATTAATTGGTCTTTTTCATATGAATGCCTTTTGCTAAAATTTTCCTTTTTACGCTGATGAACTGTATTGCGCCATTTTTCTGGTATTAATCTATACCATCTGCTCTGAGATAAATTGTATTGATAATATCCTCTTAACCACTTTTTCCATTGATTCATTTCATAACTCGGAAGTTTCTTATCCCCTAATTTCGAATCAACCATTCCCTGTGTTTCAAAAGAATCCTTTATTTCAGGCGGGGGGATTCCTTGAGATTGAAGAACAGCTCTTAATTTATACGAGTTACTAACTTGGATTTGTGATAATTTGAAAAATACATATGCTTGTGACACGTAGGATAAGTCATAAAAAATAGGTGAATTTTTTTGACTATTACTATCAAGTGACTTTTTTATAGTCGAAATAAATCGAATTAGATTTTTCTTAATTTTCTTAATTCTTTCTTGTTTTCTTTCATTATTGTAAATGGATTTATCAATAATTTTTTTTGTTGATTCAAGAAAAAGTTCTGTATTCATTCTGGGAATATTAATGATACATAAAAATATATCTGTGTAGATTCTTTCAATGAAAAATTTCAAAAAAAGAGGTAATTTAGAGATTAATTGAGCATTTCTTTTTTTGAATATTTGCCATTTTTCGAATCTTTTAGCATTATAACTTGTTTTTTTAAGACTAATATTATTTATTCTTGGAGTTACTTTTTTTTGCTCTTTTATAATTCTTTCTATTTGATTTCGAATTGTACTTGTTCTAGTAGTCAAATCCTTGATTTTTTTTTCTGTTAATAAAGAATTTGTCCAATTCGTAGATGCAATTTCACTAAACGATTCGTGAATTAGCTGATTGCTTATTATAGAATCTTTTTCTTCTTTAATTTCACTTGATTCATATACTTCTCTTCCTGGTAATCGAAATAACAGAATTTTTGAAAGTTCTTTTATTTTTTTTTTTACAAAAATAACACTTTCGATAACCCATTTTTTTGTTTCTTTTAAAACTTTTCGAAGTAATTTTATTTTTCTTTTAAAAACTATTAGAACTCGAGAAGACTTCTTTTTAAATTTTCCAATTTTTTTTTCAATTTCCTTAAAAATGGGTTTAAAAAAGGAAGGTCCTTTTCGGGGCGAACCAAAAGGAAGTTCAGTTTCCATTCCCCAAACTGTTAAAAAACAAAAATCATCTTTTTCTTTTTTCTTTTTCATTAAACCTTTCTTAGATGATCGTAGTTTCGATTTGTGCCAAGGTTTCAGACGGAAAGGAAATAAGATTTTTATCTGAATACCGTCTGTCAACCAATTTTTCGGAAATTCTGTTTCGGATAATGGAACACCATTATAGGTACATTTAACATGCATCTCTCTATTCCATTCCTGTAAATCCTCAAA